AAAGTATAAACAAAGCAACAAAAAGGGTTTGGAGATTTTTTGTTGATCCATATATATATATGGATCAACAAAAATTTAGCACCTTTTACCAACTTGATGTTAAGAAATCCCCGCACCTAGAAATTCATTTCGTACAATTGAACCTTTTCAAACTGTTTCTTTTTAAGAACCAAAAAAACTTGTGCCAAAATAACAAATGCAAAGAAGAATAAAAGACCTTGTACCCGTAATGGGTCTTGAAGCACTACTTCTGCATCTCCCTGACCAAAGCCTCCCACATTGGGATTGCTTGTTAATGGTTGATCAAGCTTGATGGATTCACCCTCTGAAACAAGAAGTTCTGGTCCTGGAGGTACAATATCAACTACTTGATGTCCATCCGATGGGTCAACAACGGTTATTTCATATCCACCCTTTTCTTTACGTACTATTCTACTTACTACACCTGCTGATGTAGCATTATAGACTGTATTGTTACTTTTGCTACCATCAGGATAAATCTGACCCCTTCCTCTGTTCCCACCTACATATATGGGATATTTTAAGAAGTGAACATCTTTCTTCGTAGCAGGGTCGGGGGAAAGAATGGGAAAGATGATTTCACTATATTTCTGACCAGGAACAGGACCTATCACAAGAATATTTCTTTTATTAGGACGATAACTCTGAAAAGACAAATTTCCAATCTTTTCTTTCAATTCGGGAGAAATACGATCAGGGGGGGCTAATTCAAATCCGTCGGGTAAAATGAGAACAGCCCCCACATTCAAACCCCCCTTTTTACCATTAGCAAGAACTTGTTTCAGTTGCTTATCATAAGGAATTCGGACAACTGCTTCAAATACAGTATCAGGGAGCACAGCTTGCGGAACTTCAATATCCACGGGTTTATTAGCTAAATGACAATTGGCACATACAATTCGTCCCGTTGCTTCTCGCGGGTTTTCATAACCCTGCTGCGCAAAAATGGGATATGCATTTGAAATGGATGACTGAGTTATTACATATATCATGATCGATGCAGAAATGGATCGAGTGATCCCTTCCTTTACCCAAGAAAAAGCATTTTTATTTTGCATGTCCAATCATTAATTTCGGAGTTTTTACAATAAATTAGATAGGTAACTATACTAGTTACCTATACACGAGTCTGGCATTGTACTAGAATAATTGTACTGGAATATACGATGAATACCTTGAACAGATGAAAGTATAAGGAATTAAGTCAAATTTTTAATTAAATGCTTAATTTCTATTTATTTATAAAGAAAGAAGGATTCTAATTTTATTGATATGATGAGATCAAATGAGTTCTTTATTCATTCATTGAATGATAAATTACTACAAGCGAAGGAGATACACGATTTAAATAATGAAAAATCCAATATTTAACAATTGCATCTAGAATAACTGGAAAAATGGAAACAAGACCAGATATAATCTGATTGTTATGATCCAATCCAAAATCGTTGTAAACCAAACCTATCATTAGTTCCCAACCGCGGGTCGAGTGAAATCCGACCCATAAATCAGTAACTAAAAGAATTGAAAAAGCTTTTATTGTGTCACTTAAGTTATAGAGGAATTCCTGAACCCAAGAATTCAGAATAACGAGTTCTTCATTACTCAGAATAAAATAACCACTTAGAATAGTGAAACATATTATATTTGTCGAAAAATGTAAAATGATATGGAGATCATATTCATTGCATGCTTTGACTAATTGTATTGTTTCCTTGTGTATTCCTATATGAAGTTTTTGTATATGTGTTTCCGAGTACTCCTTTATCATTTCATCCAATAGAAATAGTTCTTCTAATTCTATGAATCTTTTTAGAACGTTTTTCTCTTGAATATGATTTAAAAAAGTTTCGGATTGTTTGCTATTCCACCAATAAGTAACCCAAGGTTCCAGACATTTATTAAAAGAGAAAGAGACCCACCAGGGCAAAAATACCATAGATGCGAGATAGGGAAGGGAAGCCAATGCTTTCTTTTTTTTTTCATTTTGATCTGTGAATTGAATTTTCATTTTTAATAAACTCATTCGTCGACTCTATCTGATATTTCTCTGAAGCATGAGTTGTATAACAAAGTAAGTGACCTCTGGATCTATTCCTTTCCTTTTTATTTGTAATATATTTCAGATATCTCAATTGGGCAAATTCAAACCAATTTCATTTTCATTTGTTTCTTTCGATGAATACTCCAAAACCCACTTTAAGTAACGAATCGAGTTTCGAGACCAAAAAACTTACATTAATTCTTTCGAAACGAAATCTTTTACTGTATAATCAGAAAAAGGGTATCAATTAAAAATCATAGGCCTAAAAATATGAATTATGTATTACGAAATACATGTTCGGATAGGTTTGATTAATTTATATTAATTTATATCTATAAATTAATTATTCGATTAGTTAGTTAGATTAGACTTCTAGTCTAAAAGAATCAGGAAACTTGCCTTTTATTAAAAAGGGGAATTAGCTAGTTCTTTTCCCCACCTTGAGAGGATATTTATTCTTTACTTTAGTTCGAGTTCATTTTAAAGTACTTCAATTGGTATGCGCAAAAAATAGGCTAATTCAGCAGCTTTTTGTTCAATTTCTCGTGGAGTCAAATTATCATCAGTACGAGTCAAGGGAATGGCTCCTTGGCCCCTGATTTCCATATAAAGGACACGACGAGTATAAAGACCCTCTTTGACCTCTATTCTGATTGATTGGATATCTCTCATAAGGAACCGAAGGAAGATGCGACGATTTATTCCAGGAAATCCCCAACGAAAAATACACACTCTTCCCTCTTTTCTATCGAATCGGTCATAACCGCTACCTACATTCCACGAAATAGTGCACCACAAATAGGAGCTAATGAACAGACCCGCGATCCCATAGAAAGACATCACAACCCCTTGCGGAAAAAAAACGATTTGCTGAGATGGAAATACAGAGATCAAATTCCTACCAAGATAACTGGAAGTTCCAACCACTAAGAATCCTAGTGAACCTAAAAAAAGGATACAGGCCCAGCAAAAATTACTCGTTTTTCGAGATTCCGTTATAAGTTCTATCCATATATGTTCTGATCGCCAATTCATACTATACTGCATTCAGTTGCATTCGATTGGAATTGAGCGAATAACCCAAATAAATTTGACTTTACCTTTCTTTTCTTGCTTGACCCCGAAGTCACTTTCATCAACTAGCACTATTGTTATGTGAAACATCAGGAGTAATTAGTTAGATACATTGACTTTCCATTTTTCGCTAATTCATTTTGAACCAGCTATATCCACATATACATGCATTTATACAGATATTATATATCCGCATAAAAGTTCTTTCACTTGTGTGTTTGGCAAAAGCCACATATCATACCATATTACACGAAATAAATATCTGTATTATCATACAGTGTTGAAATCACTTGATAAGATTCATTACCATTGGGTCTAGACAATCTTATTTTTTTGGACATGAAGAAATAAGGAAACCATTGCAATTGCCGGAAATACTAGGCCCACTAAAGGTACAAAAATGGAGGGTAAGTTGAAATCTGTCATAGAATAGATGCCTCGATTTAATATTTCTATCTATTAATATTTCTATCTAATAAAAAGATATCCTCTTATGCTTATTTATGATATATCTATCATAAGTAATATCAAGTTATTATTATATTGTAAATAATATTATCTATAAGTGATAAATAATATCAACTATAATTCTATTAGCTATATGATTAGATAGAAACTATAATATAATATATATATATTTAGATATATTTAAATAATAAGTAATATAATAATAAATAATATAAGTTAAGTTCAAATAATAATTAATATTAATATATTTAAAATAAATATAATATAAAATATATAAGTTAAGATAATTAATATATTTTAATATATATATAAATAATTATAAATAAAAATTAAATTAAAAAAAAAATATATAATTATCCGAAACCTCTGTCTATCTACAAGGCGAACTTATGTCAACAAGGAAAACAATATATATATTGTTTCTTTTAATTATGATTATGATGAATTAAATATTTATTTTTTTTTTGTTCGCTACAAATAAAATAAACGAATCTAGCGCTATACTTTAATTTTTGGAACTGTGATTCAAGGGAAAGAAACCGTGGAGTTGAAATAACTCACTCAGAACACCTTTTAAAAGATTACGTGGTACTATTGGGTCGAATAAACCTTTTTCGAATAAATACTCAGATGTTTGTGAACCCTCGGGTACTGTCGTATTCAATGTTTGTTCAATTACTCTTTTACCCGCAAATGCAATGGTTGCATTAGGTTCAGCAATAATGATATCTCCTAACATAGCAAAACTGGCTGTTACTCCGCCGGTTGTAGGATCTGTAAGAATTGCTACGTAGAATAACTTTTTATCTAATTGATAATTATATAAAACAGAAGAAATTTTAGCCATTTGCATCAAGCTCAAACTTCCTTCTTGCATGCGTGCTCCTCCAGAAGCACACACAATAACGACAGGTAGAGATCGATTAGTAGCATATTCGATCAAACGAGTAATTTTCTCACCTACTACGGATCCCATACTACCCCCCATAAACTGAAAATCCATAACGCCAATAGCTACCTGAATACCATTTAGTTGACCTATGCCTGTTTGAACAGCTTCAGTTAAACCTGTCTTTCTTTGATAAGAATCGATACGATCCATATAAGAATCAGAATCCAGTTCTTCTTCTGAAAAATCGATATGATTCCGATTAGAATCCGGTTCTTCATCAAATTCAACGGGCGAATCAAATTCAATGGGATCTACAGATACCATATCTTCATCCATGGGATCCCAAGTTCCGGGATCAATCGAAAGTTCAATTCTATCTGAACTATTCATTTTCAAATGATATCCACAAAAATCACAAATATACATTTTTTCACCAAAAAATTGTTTATAATGTGATTCATAACAATTTTCACATTGAACCCATAAATGTCTGAATTTATG